AGTAAGATGCCTGACTAAAGGATTATTTTGATAGAATAAATTAAGTAAATTTTTACTCTTATTGCAAATTAAAGAATTAAACTTAACCTTAAACTTCAAAAATTTAAATGCATTATTACACTAAATTACAAAAAGATAAGCTAATATAAGCTATTAGGCCCATAACCTAAATATAGAATTAATTTTCTTCTTTTTAATTATAATAAATCTTGAAATTTTATTTAACTTTTGTATAGTAATAGGGGTTACTATCGCAATTAGTTCAAATAATTGATTAACAATTTGACTAGGATTAGAATTATCCATAATATGCTTCATTCCAATTATATCAAAAAAATTCAAACTCAATTCGGAATCTTGTATTAAATATTTTATTATCCAAAGACTGAGATCTTCAATTATAATAATAGGGGTTATTATAATATCAATGTCCATTGTGGGTACAATAATTTTAATAATATCTATTTTACTAAAATTAGGGGTGACACCTATACATACTTGAGTAATTTCAATCATTGAGGGAATGAACTATTATTCTATTTTTTTAATGTTGACCTTAATAAAATTAGCTCCAATTAATATACTGTCATATTTAAATGAAAATTTCAATTTATTTATAATCATGGGGTGGTTAGTAGGGTCAATTTCAGGGTTAAATCAAAACTCAATTAAAAAAATTATAGCATATTCTTCAATTTTTAATATATCCATAATTATTTCATCAATTAATAGTTTAGAAATTTGGCTAACCTTTTTTATTATATACTCAGCTTCTTTAATATTACTAAACTATTTGGTTACACAATTAAACTTAAACTTCATCAACCAAATAATTATTAACAATTTCAATGCACCAGTTAAAATTTGCTGTTGGCTAGCATTATTATCAATAGGGGGATTTCCACCCCTTCCAGGATTTTTCGGTAAATTATTAGTAATTAAATTTTTAATTACAGAAAATGAATTGTTAGCTATTACAATTATAGTAACAACGTCATTAATTGTTATATTTTTTTATACTCGTATAGTTATCATAACCACTATATTATTTTTCAATATTCCTAAATGATTTATACAAACTAAAATAAATTTCAATTCTTTTGTCATCATAATTAGATTAATATTGCCATTTGTTTTGTTTAACTTGAAATCCATATAAGGATTTTAAGTTAAACAAACTGTTAGCCTTCAAAGTTAAAATTACTTAAAGTAAATCTTAAGTCTTAAACACAAGGTATCATTAAATTTGCAATTTAATATTTTATTAAACTATTAAAACTTATTAGGAGAAATTTTATTCATTTACAAATTTACAGTTTGTTACTTTACTCAGACACCCTAATGAATAAATGATTATTTTCAACTAATCATAGGGATATCGGGACATTATACTTTATATTTGGAATTTGATCCGGGATTGTGGGGATAATATTAAGATTAATTATTCGATTAGAACTTAGTCAGCCGGGTCCTCTTATAAATAATGACCAAGTTTATAACACAGTAGTAACATCACATGCTCTAATTATAATTTTTTTCATAGTTATACCTATCATAATTGGTGGGTTTGGTAATTGACTACTACCATTAATAATTGGGGCCCCAGATATGGCATTCCCACGATTAAACAATATAAGATTTTGATTATTGCCCCCGTCATTAATTATATTACTATTCAGATCAACAATTGAATCAGGTGTCGGTACAGGGTGAACCATATACCCCCCGCTATCATCAAATTTAGCACACACCTCTCCTAGAGTTGATATAGCAATTTTTTCATTACACCTAGCTGGTATTTCATCAATTTTAGGAGCTATCAACTTTATCACAACCGTAATCAATATACGAGCAGTAGGAATACAAATAGATCAAACTCCCCTATTTGTGTGATCCGTACTAATTACAGCATTCCTTTTATTGTTATCATTACCAGTATTAGCAGGGGCTATTACAATGTTATTAACTGACCGAAATATTAATACTTCATTTTTTGATCCTTCGGGGGGTGGGGACCCTATTTTATTTCAACATTTATTTTGATTTTTTGGTCATCCTGAAGTATATATTCTAATTTTACCAGGATTTGGTTTAATCTCACACATCATCATCCAAGAAAGAGGTAAAAATGAATCATTTGGATTTATTGGTATAGTATACGCTATAGTCTCAATCGGAGTCCTGGGGTTTGTAGTGTGGGCCCACCATATATTTACAATTGGTATAGACGTTGACACTCGAGCTTATTTTACCTCAGCAACTATAATCATTGCGGTGCCAACTGGAATTAGGGTTTTCAGATGATTAGCTACTATGCACGGGGTATATAAAAACTTTAATATTTCAATATTATGATCATTAGGATTTATTTTTTTATTTACTATTGGTGGGTTAACTGGAATTATTTTATCAAATTCATCAATTGATGTAGTTCTACATGACACTTACTATGTAGTAGCACACTTTCATTATGTATTATCAATAGGAGCAGTCTTTGCTATTTTAGCCGGATTCATTCATTGATACCCATTAATTACAGGATTAACACTAAACAAAAAATGATTAAAGATTCAATTTATTATTATATTTCTAGGAGTTAATATAACCTTTTTCCCGCAACACTATCTAGGATTAAGAGGTATACCTCGACGTTACTCTGATTATCCAGATTTATACACATCATGAAATTTAATTTCATCCTTTGGTAGACTAATTTCAACTGTTAGAATTTTAATATTGATAATTATTATATGAGAAAGACTAATTTCTAAGCGTATAGTAATTTTCTCAATTAATAACCAGTCTTCAATCGAATGAATACAACTTACCCCTCCTCAAGAACATTCATATTCAGAGTTACCATTAATTACAAAGTTCTAATGTGGCAGAACTAATGTAATGAATTTAAGATTCATTTATAAATATTTTTATTTCTTTAGAAATAAACTCATGGATATCTAAATTTATACAAGACTCTGTTTCACCAATTATGGAACAATTAATATTATTCCATGATCATGCAATAATAATCGTAATAATGATTACAGTAATAGTTGGTTATATCATTGTTACTATTTTTACAAATAAATTAACCAGAAAATTAATACTGGAAAATCAGACAATTGAATTAATTTGAACACTAATACCAGCAGTAACCTTAATTTTTATTGCTTTACCATCTCTTCGAATTTTATACCTAATTGAAGAATCAATAAAACCTGTTTTAACAATTAAAGTAATTGGACACCAATGATATTGATCTTATGAATATTCAGACTTCAATGAAATCGAATTCGAATCCTATATAAAACCATTTAATAACTTGGAATTAAGAGATTTTCGACTATTAGATACAGACAACCGGATAGTTGTGCCCTTTAATATAATAATTCGTATTTTAACATCATCATCTGATGTTATTCACTCTTGAACTATTCCATCAGCAGGGATTAAAATTGACGCATCCCCAGGACGTATCAACCAAGGAAACATAATAATTAACCGGCCAGGAATTTACTACGGGCAATGCTCAGAAATTTGTGGGTCAAACCATAGATTTATACCAATTTCAATAGAAAGAGTAAATATAAGATCATTCATAAAATGAATTAACAAAAAATCATTAAGATACTTAATAGCAAGTAATGATCTCTTAAATCAAAATATGGTAAATTAGCAAATACCCTTAATGGGGAATTTAGTTTAAACAAAACATTAATTTGTCAAATTAAAAATAATTAACATTATTTCTCTATACCACAAATATCACCAATATGATGAATAACTCTTATATTGACATTTAATTCAATAATTATAATAACAATTAGAATAACTTATTTTAATTATTATACTTCGTTAAAATTAAAAATAACGAATAAAAAAATAAGCTTAATCTGAAAATGATAACAAATTTATTTTCAACATTTGACCCCTCAACAGGTAATCTATCCTTAAACTGAATTAGATCTATAATTTTGTTACTAATAGTTAATTACAATTATTGAGTTAGATTAAACAATACAACAAATTTGGTTATAAAAATTTTTAACTATATAAAAGAAGAATTGACAATTATTATATCAAAAAGGGGTTCAAGAATCATATTTTTAAGAATGAGAATCTTTATCTTAATTAACAATCTAATGGGATTAATACCATATATCTTTACTTCATCATCACATTTAACATTCTCACTAGCATTAGCCCTCCCAATGTGGGTAGCGTTTATAATATACGGATGAATTAACAAAACAAACTCAATATTTACCCACCTTGTACCAATAGGTACTCCCTCAATTTTAATGCCATTTATAGTATTAATTGAGACTATCAGAAACTTAATCCGTCCAGGGTCTCTAGCAGTCCGGTTAACATCAAATATAATTGCAGGACATCTTTTAATAGCTCTATTAGGTAACAATTGTAATTTAATTACAACTATAATTTTAATAATTATTTTTATTATATTAATATTATTTGAAACAGCTGTTTCCCTCATTCAATCGTATGTATTTATAATTTTAACCACACTATATTCCAGAGAAATTTAAATGAATAATCACCCTTTTCATTTAGTAGATAAAAGACCTTGACCTATTATAAGATCTATGTCTTTATTATGTTTAACATCAGGGGCAATCATTATATTTAATACAACAACATATCATCTTATCATAATTGGAATTTCAATTACAATTATATGTATAATTCAATGATGGCGGGACATTATCCGAGAATCAACATTTCAAGGATTACATAGAATCAAGGTCACTCAAAATATAAAATTAGGAATAATTTTGTTTATTTTATCAGAAATTATATTTTTTGTATCGTTTTTTTGGGCATTCTTTCACAGAAGACTGTCCCCCTCAATTGAAATTGGTATAAACTGACCTCCTTTAAATATTAAATCTTTTAACCCTATGGGTATCCCATTATTAAATACAATAATTTTATTATCATCAGGAGTATCAATGACATGATCACATAGATCATTATTAATAAAAAATTATTCACAATCAATAAAGAGAATAATTATTACCATCTCTTTAGGATTATATTTCTCAATATTACAGTTATATGAATATTTAGAATCCCCATTTTGTATTTCAGATTCTGTTTACGGGTCCTCATTTTTCATAAGAACAGGATTCCATGGTATCCACGTATTAATTGGTTCAATTTTTATTTTGACTTCTATTATCCGATTAAAAAAACTTCACTACTCCAACTACCATCACGTGGGATTTGAATGTTCAGCATGATACTGACACTTTGTAGACGTTGTGTGACTATTTTTATATGTATCAATTTATTGATGAGGTAGATAATTCATTTAGTATATAAAGTATATTTAACTTCCAATTAAAAGGATTAATTAAAATGAATAATTATATTAACAATAAAACACATATTACTAATCATTATCATTATTGTTATAATTATTACTTTAATTATTACATTAAGAAAAAAATCTATCATTGACACACAAAAATCATCCCCATTTGAATGTGGATTTAATTCAATGTCAAAAAAACGATTACCATTTTCAATCCATTTTTTCATAATTGCTATCATTTTCCTAATTTTTGATGTAGAAATTGTAATTATTATGCCAATAATTACCACAATAAAATTTTCAGTGTTAAAATTTTGGGGGCTAACATGCATAATTTTTATTTTAATTATTTTAATAGGGTTATACTATGAATGAACAAATGGGTTATTAGACTGAAGAAACTAAAGTTATAGTTAATAATAACATTTAATTTGCAATTAAAAAGTCCTAAACTAGGTTTCTTTATAAACATTAAAGTAAAATTTACATTTAGTTTCGACCTAAATTTAGGGTACACACCTTATGTTTGTTAATTGAAGCCAAACTAGAGGCATTCTATTGTTAATAGAATTATTGATAAAAATCCTATTAATAGAGTAAATGAATAAAAGTAGCTGCTAACTAACTTTTTATGCGGTTAAATTCCGTTATACTCTTATTTATTTAGTTTAAATAAAACATTTTATTTTCATTAAAAAGATAAGTTCTTAATTAATAAATTGTATTCAAAAATAATATTTCCTTAATGTCTTCAGCATTAAACTCTAAATAAGCTATAAATACATAATAAAAATAAAAATCATAGTAAGTAAGATAATATAAAAACTTTAATAGTGTTATTTAAATATAATTGAAAAAAATTTGATAGCAAAGATAAGTAATAATTCAAATTTAAAGTCAAGAAAAACTCACCTCAAAAAAGAACCTTATAATAATTAAAAAATAAACCAAATAAAGTATTAGTTAAAAATATTGAATAACCTAACATAAACCATATATTAGAATTAAAAAAATAATAATCTAATAAACTTAAATAATTAAAACTGTTAAGTTCAAAACCAACTCATAACCCAGAAACTACTAAAAATAAAGAAAGAACCCTAATTCATAAAGGAAGAAAAACTCAAGTTAAATCTAAATTTATTAATCAATTTATTATACAACCAAAAACAGTTGATAAAAATCTCATAATTAAAACACTTACCCCTATAAAATTAAATTCGTCCCTAATACAATTTAAAGGAGAAAAATTAAAATTCCTCATAAGAGAGTAATAAACAAGACGAAGAGAATAACAACAGGTCAAGCCCAAACTAAAATAAAAAGTTAAAATAATAACATAATTAAATCCAAAAAAAAAAGATATTTCAATAATTAAATCCCTAGAATAAAAACCAGATAAAAAAGGAATTCCGCATAAAGCTATATTAGAAATATTAAAACAGCATCTAGTTAAGGGTAAAAAATTACAACAGCCCCCTAAAAATCGAATATCTTGATTATCAAGATAAAAAAAAATGAAAATACCAGAACATAAAAATAACAAAGATTTAAATATTGCATGAGTTAATAGATGAAAAAATGAATAATCAACTAAGCCCAAAAAAACTGAAGTTATTATTAAACCTAACTGTCTTAATGTTGAAAAAGCAATAATTTTCTTTAAATCAAACTCATAATTTGCACATAATGAAGAAAAAATTATAGTAAATAACCCTATCAATACAAAAAAATAATTAAAAATAATTAAATTATCAAAAAAACGAATTAATAGATAAACACCAGCAGTTACTAAAGTAGAAGAATGAACAAGGGACGAAACCGGTGTTGGAGCAGCTATAGCAGCAGGTAATCAACATGAAAACGGAATTTGAGCACTTTTAGTAAAAGAGGATAAAACTATTAGAAAAAAGATTTGATTATTAAAATAAAAATTATAAAAAATAAAATTTCAACCACCAAAAGATATTATCCACCCAATACAAATTAAAATACCGATATCTCCTAAACGATTAGTTAGGCAAGTAATTATACCCGACAAATTTCTTACCAATGATCTATAGTAAATAACTAAACAATATGAAACTAAACCTAAACCGTCCCAACCTAGCAAAATTCTAATCAAATTAGGTCTTATAATTATAAGGAATATACTAAAAATAAATAAAAGGACTAAATATAAAAACCGATTTGAGGAGACACTAGAGTAACCTATATAAAAAGATCTATACAAAATTACCATGGATGAAATAAATAAAACAATAGACAAAAATAATAAGGACTTATAATCAAAGATTAAAACATAATAAAAATTAAGTGAATTTAAACAAATCATACTGTACTCCATAAATAAACAAAAATTTTTTATTATAAAATACAATCCGAAATAAAAAGAAATTGAAGATAAAATTAATAAATTAAAAAATCAAACTAAATACTTATTAAACAAAACCTAAGACTGTGCAAGTATCTGAAACACCACAAATTTCAATTTTATTTAAACTACTCAAATTATAAAAACATTATAAATCAAAATAATAAAAGGACTAAAGGATACAAGTGATTAAACAATAATAGAAATTCAGAAACAAAAATATTAGAATAAGAAAAGCTGTCTCTAAATATACCGTGCTGAGAACAACTATACAAATAGAAACAAAAACAAGCACAAAAAAAAGATCTAAAAAATAAATAATATAAAGAAAAATCAAAATAATAAATAGATCTTATAATAATTATAAGCTCTCTTAAAAAATTAATTCTAGGGGGACACCCTATATTGAAAGAACTAAATAAAAATCAAAAAATAGATAATCTAGGTATAAAAAATACTATCCCCTTAATTAAATACAAACTACGAGAATTAATACGTAAATAACAAATATTAGCTAAACAAAATAACCCGGAAGAACAAAGACCATGAGATAATATTATAACTAAAGAACCAAACAAACCAACTTTTCTTATAGTCAAAATACCTATTAAACACAATCTTATATGAGCAACAGAAGAATAAGCAATTAAACACCTTAAATCAACCTGAATTAAACAAATTAAACTAACTATTAGTGAACCCAAAATACCAAAAGAAAACCAAATATATCCATAATTAAAAAAGAAAGACTCATTTAGATACATAAACCGAATTAAACCATAACCACCAATTTTTAACATTAATCCAGCCAAAATTATAGAACCAGAAATAGGAGCTTGAACATGGGCCCTAGGTAATCAAAAATGAAGTATAAATATAGGTAATTTAATTAAAAAAGGAATAACAACAGCTAAATGAGAAATAAAATTAAAATTAAAACTTAATTCAAAAACAAAACAAACTAAATAAAAATCACTATATACATATAAAATAAAAATAAATAAAGGTAACGACCCAAATAAAGTATAAAAAAATAAATAAATACTAGATTGTAATCGTTCTGGCTGATAACCCCAACCTAAAATTAAAATTATCAGGGGAATCAAAATTAATTCAAAAGAAATATACATTAAAATCATATTAATGGAAGAAAAAATAATTAATAGCAAAAAACAAATTCAATAATTAATAAATAAAAATGATGAATAATTATTTATTAATATTAAACTAGCTAAATTTATTAATCTAATAATATAAAATCTAAGAATAATAAGACCGTAAGAAATATAATCAACCCCAAACAAATAAGAAATTGAACATAAATTTAACTCCGAAGAAGAAAATATAAAAATAAAAACAAAAAATATATTTATAAACTGATAAGAATATCAAAAAGAAAAATTAAATAAAGGGATCATAAAAATTATATAAAATAAATAACTTATCATAAATATAAAGAATTTAAATAATCATTAGAATGACAACGAATTATAAGAACAATTAATCTTAACCCCAAAACCCCTTCACATACATAAAAAGTTAATAAAACAATATAAATATATAAGGAACTAAAAAACATTAAACAATAAAAATAAATAATTAATAGCAAATAAATAATAATAAATTCTAATCTAATTAAACAAAGAAAAACATGCTTTCGAACTAAACTAAGGGATAAAAATCCTATAAAAAAAAAAAAAAAAAAAAAAAAATTGATCATTAGTTTTAATAGTTTAATTAAAATATTAATTTTGTAAATTAAAAATGAATAAAATTCTTAAAACATCAGCAAAATGTCAAACAACATAACTTAAGTCTCCAAAACTTATATTTTATTAAAATATTTACTGAAATTAAAATAATAATAATAAAAATAATAACAATAATTTCAATTATATCAACAATAATGAAAAGACCGTTATCTATAGGTTTAACCTTATTAACACAAACAACTTTAATTATTATAATAATAAATATAGTTAATTCATCGTCATGGATTCCTATAATCACATTTCTAACAATGATCGGAGGGTTAATGATTATCTTTATATATATAAGAAGAATTACATCAAATGAGAAATTTAAATTTAATTTAAAAATAGTATTACCCTTAATTTTAGTAATAATAATAATTACAGAAGAAATGGAATTGAATATGCCAAGACAAGAAGTACAAATAATTCAAGTAAGAATAAACAATATAATATCAATAAATAAAATATACAGAAAATCAATAACTATAACAATAATAATAATTATATACTTATTATTGACAATAATTTCAGTAAATAAAATCATTAAACTATTTGAGGGACCCTTGCGATCAAGAACTTATGAATAAATCTAAATTAAAATCAAACAAGCTCATGTCTATCGTTGCAAATTCATTAATTTATCTACCTACACCGGTTAACCTCAGTAATTGGTGAAACTTTGGGTCAATGTTAGGTATATGTCTAATGATCCAACTAATTTCAGGTATTATACTATCAATACATTATACTGCAAATATCGACTTAGCATTTGATAGAGTTAGACATATTATGCGAGATGTAAACTATGGGTGGCTAATTCGAACTATTCACGCAAATGGGGCCTCCTTATTCTTTATATGTATATTTTTACATATCGGTCGAGGAATATATTACTCATCATATAAAATATTTAACACATGAACTTCTGGAATTATTATTCTTCTACTTACCATAGCAGCCGCATTTCTAGGTTATGTCTTACCATGAGGTCAAATATCATTCTGAGGGGCAACAGTAATCACAAATTTATTATCAGCAATCCCTTACTTAGGTTCCGTATTAGTTAGGTGAATTTGGGGGGGTTTCGCAGTAAGAAATCCCACACTTTCACGATTCTTTTCACTCCACTTCCTCTTGCCATTTATTATTATAATAATAGTAATTATTCATCTGTTTATACTACACGCCACAGGGTCTAGAAACCCAATAGGGTTAAATTCAAAAATTGATAAAGTGCCCTTTCACCCCTATTATTCAATTAAAGATTTAATAGGAATATCAATTACATTAATAATCACATTGATGTTAAATATAATAGAACCCTACATACTTTCAGACCCGGATAATTTTATACCAGCTGATCCTATAGTTACCCCGGTTCATATTCAACCTGAATGATATTTTTTATTTGCATATGCTATCCTACGCTCAATCCCTAACAAACTAGGGGGGGTATTGGCCCTTTTTATATCCATTATCATTCTAATAATTATACCAATATCAATAAATATAAAATTTAAAGGACTAAACTTTTATCCCATAAGACAAATTTACTACTGAATATTTATCTCAAACTTTATTTTATTAACGTGAATCGGCTCACAGCCAGTAGAACTACCATTCACTATAACAGGGGTAATTTTAACAATCGGCTACTTTTCCTACTTTATTATAGACCCGTTAATAACTAATATGTGAGATAAAATAATTAAATAGTTAATTAGTTTAAAAATTAAAACTTATATTTTGAAAATATAGAATAGAGTAATTTATTGGCTTTACAAAAAAAAATGATAAACAAATAAAAGCTTTATTAGCATAAAAATAAACAAGTAATTTAAAGATAAGGGCAAATAACATTTCCAAGCAAGATACATAAGCTTATCATAGCGATAGCGCGGTAGACATGACCGAACTCAAATATAGCAAAAACATAAAAAAATCAACTTCAAATAAAAAATAAAATCTAAAAAATTTCCACCTATAAAAATTAAGCATGTAATTAATCTTATAAAAATAATTCTAGAATACTCTGCAATAAAAAGTAACGCAAAGCCACCAGATCTATACTCAACATTAAACCCAGAAACTAATTCACTTTCCCCCTCGGAAAAATCAAAGGGTCTACGGTTAGTTTCAGCCATACAACATGAGATCCAGCACATAAAAACAGGTAAAGAAATAAATATAAATCAAACATTTAATTGGTACACTCCTAATACCATAAAATTATACCCATCAACTAACAAAAAATAACATAATAAAATTAATGATAAAGAAATTTCATAAGAAACAGCTTGGGAAATTCTGCGAATACAACCCAGCATGGAGTATATTCTATTAGAAGACCACCCACAAACTATAAGTCCGTAAACTCTAAAAGATGAACAGACTAAAAAAAATAATAGCCCGTAATTAAAATTAATACAATTATATGCAAAAGGGTAAATTAACCAAATAAATAAGGATTGAACTAAACTAAAAACGGGACAAAAATAATAAATAATTAAATTAGAATTTAAAGGCCAAACAGACTCCTTACAAAATAATTTTAAACCATCACTAAACGGCTGTAATAACCCTAAATAACCAACCTTATTCGGACCTTTTCGATATTGAATATAACTTAAAACTTTACGCTCTAATAAAGTAAAAAACCCAACTGAAACTAACACTATTATTAACAAAAAAATAAAATTTAAAATAAACAATACTAGCTATGTATACTTACATATAATTAAAACCTAAATTTAATGCATATAATCTGCCAAACTAATATTAAAAATAAACAATAAAAAATTGAATTAAATGGTCCTCTCGTACTAAAATAATTTAAATATTTTAAGATAGAAACCGACCTGGCTCACACCGGTCTGAACTCAAATCATGTAAGAAATTAAAAGTCGAACAGACTTAAAACCAAAAAAACTACCCCTTGGAATTATCTTAATTCAACATCGAGGTCGCAAACTTTAATATAAATAAGAACTTACCATTAAAATTACGCTGTTATCCCTAAGGTAACTTAATCTTTTAATCTTTAAAAAGGATCACTAAGTCATAAATTAATGAAAATTTAAATTAAAGTTAAATTTAATAATCACCCCAATTAAATTTATTAAAAAAATATATAAATTAAAACTAAAAAAATCAATATTTAATAAATAAATAAAGTTCTATAGGGTCTTCTCGTCCCAAAAAAACGATTAAGCTTTTTCACTTAAAAATTAAGTTATAATAATAAAATAAATAAAGTAAATTTTTCATTATATCATTCATTCCAGACTTCAATTAAAAGACTAATTATTATGCTACCTTTGTACAGTCAAAATACTGCAGCTATTTAAAATTAATCATTGAGCAGATATTACTTTCAAAAAATTGCTAAAAGAAATGTTTTTGTTAAACATTTGAAAATTTAAATTGCCGAATTCATTAAAATTTAATTAAAAATTATACTAATTTAATCAGTATTAATTATAAATAAGAATTATATAAAAAAAATTAATAATATATTAAATAAAAAATAATCATAATAAAAAGATATAATTTATTAAAAACTAAGTAAAAAATTTAAATTATAAGAAAATCTAAAGAAATAAAATTTTAAAACGAAATGAAGATTGTCCCTCATTTATTAGATTATAAAAAATAATTAAAATTAAATTTATTATTAATTAACCAGATATAACAAAAAACGAATAACTTTTAATTACTTAAATAAAATTCTAAAACTTTATAAAACAAGAATTTAATATTAAATAAGATCAATTTGATTCGGGAATATAATATAAATAAAAAATTAAATTAACCCTGATACAAAAGGTACACATTTACTTAACTTAAAAATTATAAAATTAGTCCTTGTCAGTAAACAAAATAAATTATTTAATTATAAACTAAAACTATTTAAATAAAATAAAAATAAAAAAAAATTATAAAACTATTCAAATTCAAAATGAACCGGAGATTTCTAATTAATGTAACTAACTAACTTTGTATAAGCTACATTTCGTTTATCATCTAACCCCACCTTCCGGTGGGGTTACTATGTTACGACTTATCCTAAAATAGGAGTGACGGGCAATATGTACACTAATCTTTATAAAAATTCAAAATAATTAATTAACTTAAAATTACTTTCAAATCCTAAACACGTCAATATGAAAAATATAAATTAGTATTATAATTAAAACTAAAGTAACCCATATAATCTATTTTAAAAACTACACCTTGACCTAACATAATTGAATAACCTAAAAGAAAATTAATTCTAAAAAAACAATCATTAAATAGAGATATATAAATAAATAAAAAGTAAAAACTATCGTGGTTTATCAATTAATACACAGGTTCCTCTAAACATAAGATTAACCGCCAAATTCTTTGAGTTATGAAGAATAAATCTACTTTTATTCAGGTTAACATTAAATTTAAACATAAGAGGGTATCTAATCCTATTTTGTGTTATAAAAGTATAATAAATTAACTAATAGAAAAAAATATAATTACAAATTCCACCTAAATAAAAAACTTTTAATACCTAAAAAAATAAATTAATAACAAACCGAAAAATTTAACTTTAATCAACTGTATAACCGCGAATGCTGGCACAGAATTTATCAATTATATAAATGAATTACTCAATTAATATAAATAAATTAAAAAATTCTAATTACTATTTTAAATAATCTTAATACTAAAAAATATATAAATTAATCATAATAACTAAACAAAAAGCAAGAATCAAACTTAAACAAATAAATATAAATGACACAGGAATTTAAACAATTGGGGGGGTAAGCCAGTAATATTTGTGCTACAATTCCCATTAAAATGAGAGTAGATTATAAAAAGTTAATAAAAGTTACACCCTAAGTAACTTAAAAAGAAAAAATGTGAGTCATAAGTAGACCCCTGTTGAAATCTGATAGTAACTATTAAACTAAAATTAGTTCATCCAACAAGTAATTTAGTAAAAATATACAAGCAATTAGGGGATTACTTGCAATATTTGATTTGTCAGTAAATAATCAAGATAAATCTATAAAAATATACAAGCAATTAGGGGATTACTTGAAATATTTGATTTGTCAGTAAATAATCAAGATAAATCTATAAAAATATACAAGCAATTAGGGGATTACTTGCCAATATTTTATTTGTCAGTAAATAATCAAGATAAATCTATAAAAATATACAAGCAATTAGGGGATTACTTGCAATATTATTAAAATAATAATTATAATTACTTAAATAATTAATTTAATGCATACAAATAATATTAATCAACACAGGAATTATAATTAATTGATAATAATATAATAAAAATATAATTAATTAATAAACTTTATTAATATAAAATAACCATAAAATCAAATTATATTTTACTGAACAATTTAATAAAAAAGTATATAATTATTATAAAATTAATTACTATATTTATCTCACTAGTGAGTAATTATAATTAATTAAATAATAATATGAAACTAACTATGAATTTAATTAAAATATTAATCCTCAACTAGTGAGTAACTATAATTAATTAAATAATTAAATTAACCCATAAAAGCTATGTAAATTAATCCAAGTATTGAATTTAATATAAATATTGTAAATAAACAAATATATTTCTAACTTGTTTACTATTGCTTTCTTTTTTTTTTTCTATCAGAAAAAAGAAAGCAATAGAATTAAAAATAAATTATTTAATTTATTAATTTTATTATTTATATTTAATTAATATTTTACAATAATTTTTCACATTTAGGTTATTTGTTAAGTATAATTATATTTTTTAACAATAAAAATTTAATTTATATTGAATATATTACATGAATACTATATTATTAAACTTTATTTAATTATTATAATTTAAATAATTTATTATATTAAATATTTCATATATATATAAATCTATCCTCTAGTATGAGGATAGATTTTATATTATTATTATTATATTAATTAATTATATTATAATTATATTAATTAATTATATATTATAATTATATATCAATTTATAATTATATATATGATTATAATATATTAATATTTAATTTATATTTATATTTAAATAAATAATTATTATATGTATAATTAAAATATAAATAATATTATATTAAATATTTCATATATATATAAATCTATCCTCTAGTATGAGGATAGATTTTATATTATTATTATATTAATTAATTATGTATTATAATTATATATTAATTTATAATTACATATATGATTATAATATATTAATTTAATATTTAATTTTAAATTTAAATAAATAATTATTATATTTGTAATTAATAATTTGATTAAATAATAAGCCTGTTGGGATAAATATTACTTTAAT